GAGCCGGGTACTCAACTAACATTACGAACTTTTCATACCGGTGGAGTATTCACAGGGGGTACTGCAGAACATGTACGAGCCTCTTCTAACGGAAAAATCAAATTTAATGAGGATTTGGTTCATCCCACACGTACACGCCATGGGCATCCTGCTTTTCTATGTTATATGGACTTGTATGTAACTATTGAAAGTGAAGATATTCTATATAACGTGACTATTCCACAAAAAAGTTTTATTTTAGTTCAAAATGATCAATATGTAGAATCAGAACAAGTGATTGCCGAGATTCGCGCGGGAAGATACACTTTGAATTTTAAAGAAAGGGTCCGAAAATATATTTATTCCGACTCCGAAGGAGAAATCCATTGGAGTACTGATGTGTACCATACACCTGAATTTGCATATAGTAATGTGCACCTCTTACCAAGAACAAGCCATTTATGGATATTAAAAGGAAGTTCGTGCAGATACCGTGTAGTCTCTTTTTCAATACATAAGGATCAAGATCAAGTTCATTCTCTTTCTGGTTCTGGCGAAGGAAGATATATGTCGAGCTTTTCAGGAAATAATGATTCAGGAAATAATGATCAAGTTAGATACAGATTCTTTAGTTCGGATCTTTCTGGTAAAAATCAAAGTAAGATTACTGACTATTCAGAGCATAATCGAATCATATGTACTGATCATTGTAATCTCATATATCCCCCAATTCTCCATGAGAGTTATGATTTATTGGCAAAGAGGCGAAGAAATAGATTCATCATTCCATTCCAATCGATTACAGAACGGGAGAAAGAACTAATGTCCCCTGCCGATATCTCGATTGAAATACCCATAAATGGTATTTTCCGTCGAGAAAGTATTTTTGCTTATTTCGATGATCTTCAATACAGAAGAAACAGTTCAGGAATTACTAAATATGGGACTATAGGAGTGCATTCAATTCTCAAAAAAGAGGATTTGATTGAATATCGAGGAGTCAAAGAATTTAAGCCAAAATACAAAATTAAAATAGATAGATTTTTTTTCATTCCCGAGGAAGTACATATTTTACCTGAATTTTCTTCCATAATGGTACGGAACAATAGTATCATTAGAGTGGATACACGAATTGCTTTAAATACAAAAAGCCGAGTAGGCGGCTTGGTCCGAGTGGAGAAAAAAAAAAAAGAGATTGAACTTAAAATATTTTCTGGAGATATCCATTTTCCTGGAGAGACAGATAAGATCTCCCGACACAGCGGGATCTTGATACCACCAGGAACGGTAAAAAAAAATTTGAAGGAATCAAAAAATTTGCAAAATTGGATCTATGTCCAACGGATTACACCTACTAAGAAAAAGTATTTTATTTTGGTTCGGCCCGTGATTATATATGAAATAGCAGACGGTCTAAATTTATCAACACTTTTCCCTCAAGATCTGTTGCAGGAAAGGGAAAACCTGCAACTTCGAGTTGTTAATTATATCCTTTATGGATATGGTAAACCTGTTTTTGGAATTTCTGACCCAAGTATTCAATTAATTCGTACTTGTTTATCGCTGGATTGGGACCAAGAAAAAAAAAGTTCTTCTATTGAGGAGGCTCATGCTTCTTTTATTGAAGTAAGTATAAGAGGTCTGATTCGATATTTCTTACGAGTTGACTTAGTGAAATCCCATAGTTTGTATAGCCGAAAAAGGAAGGATTTCTCAAGTTCTGGATTCCTATATGATAATGCGTCAGAGCGTGCCAATATCAATCCATTTTATCTCAAGGCAAGAATTCAACAATCACTTAGACAAAATCAAGGAACTATTAGTACGTTGTTGAATAGAAATAAGGAATGCCAATCTTTGATGATTTTATCATCAATTAATTGTTTTCGAATGGTTCCATTCAACAATGTAAAATATCACAATGTGATAAAAGAAAGAATTAAAAGCGATCCTCTAATTTTAATTAGGAATTACTTAGGCCCTTTAGGAACAGCTCTTCAAATTGCGAATTATTCTTCATATTCATTTTACCATTTTATAACTCATAATCAGATCTCGGTAACTAAATATTTGCAACTTGAGCTTGACAATTTAAAACAGAACGTTCAAGTAATTCAAATTAAATATTATTTAATGAATGAAAATGCGAGAGTTTTTAAGTCCGATCCATGCAGTAACATCATTTTGAATCCATTCAATTTGAATTGGCATTTTCTCTATCATGATTATCATCACAATTATTTCGAAGAAAGATCCCCAATAATTAGCTTGGGGCAGTTGATTTGTGAAAATCTATGTATAGCCAAAAACGGACCACACCTAAAATCGGGTCAAGTTATAATTGTTCAAGTCGACTCGGTAGTAATAAGATCAGCTAAGTCTTATTTGACCACTCCAGGAGCAACTCTTCATGGCCATTATGGAGAAATCCTTTTCGAAGGCGATACGTTAGTTACATTTATATATGAAAAATCAAGATCTGGTGATATAACGCAAGGTCTGCCAAAAGTGGAACAAGTGTTAGAAGTGCGCTCTATTGATTCAATATCGATGAACCTAGAAAAGAGAGTTGAAGGTTGGAACGCGTGTATAACACGAATTATGGGGATTCCTTGGACATTCTTGATTGGTGGTGAGCTAACTATAGTGCAAAGTCGTATCTCTTTGGTTAATAAGATCCAAAAGGTTTATCGATCCCAGGGGGTGCAGATCCATAACAGACATATAGAAATTATTGTACGTCAAATAACATCAAAAGTGTTGGTTTCCGAAGAGGGAATATCTAATGTTTTTTTACCTGGAGAACTGATTGGATTGTTGCGAGCGGAACGAACAGGACGTGCTTTGGAAGAAGCGCTCTGTTATCGAGCCATATTATTGGGAATAACGAGAGCATCTCTTAATACTCAAAGTTTCATATCTGAAGCGAGTTTTCAAGAAACTGCTCGAGTTTTAGCAAAAGCTGCTCTCAGGAGTCGTATCGATTGGTTGAAAGGTTTGAAAGAGAACGTTGTTCTAGGGGGTATGATACCTGTTGGTACCGGATTCAAAGGATTAGTGCGTTTTTCACGGCAACATAATAACATTTCTTTGAAAACTAAAAAGACAAATTTATTCAAGGGTGAAGTGAGAAATATTTTGTTCTACCACAGATAATTTTTTGATTCGTGCATTTCAAAGAATTTTCATGATCCAGCAGAACAACCTTTTATAGGATTTAATCATTCCTAAGTTTTCACTATCTTCGGTCATATGGTTTAGTAATAGTAATAAAACTACTAACAAATAGAAAAAAATTAATGACTTAGCTCGTGTAGCAACAGAAAATCTACGGTAAAAAGATAAAGTTCCATCGGAACAATTTTTTTTTCAGGGTACCTCTCGTCTCTCTTGCTTTTTTTTAAACAAAAAGAGAGATAGAAAGCGTGGGAGAAATGACAAGAAGATATTGGAACATAAATTTGAAAGAGATGGTGGAAGCCGGAGTTCACTTTGGTCATGGTACTAGGAAATGGAATCCGAGAATGGCACCTTATATCTCTGAAAAGCGTAAAGGTATTCATATTACAAATCTTACGAAAACTGCTCGGTTTTTATCAGAAGCTTGTGATTTAGTTTTTGATGCAGCAAGTAAGGGAAAACAATTCTTAATTGTTGGTACCAAAACTAAAGCAGCTGATTCAGTAGCACGAGCTGCAATACGGGCTCGGTGTCATTATGTTAATAAAAAATGGCTCGGTGGTATTTTAACCAATTGGTCCACTACAGAAACGAGACTTCATAAGTTCAGAGACTTTAGAATGAAACAAAAGGCGGGGGGATTCAACCGTCTTACGAAAAGAGATGCGGCCGTGTTGAAGAGACAGTTATCCCACTTGCAAACATATTTGGGCGGGATTAAATATATGACGGGGTTACCCGATATTGTAATAATCGTTGATCAGCAAAAAGAATATACAGCTCTTCGAGAATGTATCATTTTGGGAATTCCAACGATTTGTTTAATTGATACAAATTGTGACCCAGATCTCGCAGATATTTCTATTCCAACAAACGATGACGCTATAGCTTCAATCCGATTAATTCTTAACAAATTAGTATTTGCAATTTGTGAAGGACGTTCTAGCTATATACGAAATCCTTGATTAATAATAAGATAAATAAATTCTTTTTTGAACCCCATAGGTTTATGTAATCGCTTTTTATTCCTGAATCGTATAACATAACATAAAAGGTATCAAAATTGCTGGGGATATTATGTGATTAGTTGGTATCTAAACAAAATATACAATTCAAGTGGGCAACTCGAAACAACGATGGTTGAATCAAAATAATTCCTTTTCAAATTCTATTTCTTTCAGAGGGCGATATGAATGTTCTATTATGCTCCATCAGCACACTCAAAGGATTATACGATCTATCTGGTGTGGAAGTAGGTCAACATTTCTATTGGGAAATAGGAGGTTTCCAAATCCATGGCCAAGTACTTATTACGTCTTGGGTTGTAATTGCTATCTTAGTAGGTTCAGCCATTGTAGCTGTTCAGAATCCACAAACCATTCCGACTGGCAGTCAGAATTTCTTCGAGTATGTCCTTGAATTCATTCGAGACGTGAGCAAAACTCAGATTGGAGAAGAATATGGTCCGTGGGTTTCCTTTATTGGAACCATGTTTCTATTTATTTTTGTTTCGAATTGGTCGGGGGCTCTTTTACCTTGGAAACTCATACAGTTACCTCAGGGGGAGTTATCCGCACCTACGAACGATATAAATACTACTGTTGCTTTAGCTTTGCTTACATCAGTAGCATATTTTTATGCGGGTCTTACCAAAAAAGGATTAGGTTATTTCAGTAAATACATTCAACCAACTCCAATCCTTTTGCCCATTAACGTTTTAGAAGATTTCACAAAACCCTTATCACTTAGTTTTCGACTTTTTGGAAATATACTAGCGGATGAATTAGTGGTTGTTGTTCTTGTTTCTTTAGTACCTTTAGTAGTTCCTATACCTGTCATGTTCCTTGGATTATTTACAAGCGGTATTCAAGCTCTTATTTTTGCAACTTTAGCCGCAGCTTATATAGGTGAATCCATGGAGGGTCATCATTGACTTTTTTTTGAAATCGTCTTTTTTATCTTAGTCCAAGGCAATGTATGTGCAGCTCAAGATAGTCGACTGCCGGAGCATAAGTATACATATACAAAGGTATATACGATCTAGAACTAGAAGAATAGCCAAAAGATTACGACATTAGGGAATTGTAAAAAAAAGGAAAGAGATCTAAAAGATCTTTTTCCTAAAATGTATGTTTGGCCCTTTCCCTACGAGTAAAATCTTCTTTTTATTTTGTTTGAGGCAATTCAAATATTAGGAGTCATAATCTGAATAAGAATTTTTATGGATTTTATTTATGATACCGATGGGCGATTAAAAAAGATGCTCTATAAATCGATTGAAATGGAAATCGATTTTATTCAATTCATTGACCAAACACAAATATTAATTTATTATTCAATTGAATAATAAATTAATACAGAAATTAACATAATAATAATTAACATAATATAGGAAGGAAATAAAATATAAATAGAAAATCAAGTTTAATTTAGTTTAAATTACCTAAACTTAGGTCAACCAAGTATTGACTGATATTTCTAGGCAATGCTTCGAACTAATGAATTGATCCATTTATATTTATATTGATCACCCCAGTATTGAATAATAATAATAAAATTGAAAGGGTTTGTTGGGGGTTGAACTAGGTGTATGCAATAGAATTCCAACTTCCTTTGGTGGATGGTGGGAAAAACAATTTCTATAGTCCGATTGGATCTACGATACAAATAGTGGGTTTACGTTATAGAAGAAACACATGTATATGTGAGATTAGATATTAACTAGTTATATCTGAACTAAGTTATATCTAAAAGATATATCGAATCTGCCTTACTATTACTATATGTATATGTGAATTTCGATAAGGATTGAAATAGAAATCGTTCCCTTTCGCCTATAAATATGAATTGAATATTGAATGAAGAACGAGATTCAATCAAGAAAAACAAAATGAAGAATGGGTCATAACCAATAAAGACATAGAAAAGAAAAAGTCGTATGGATTTACAAAAACTCGTAGATAGGAACTAAAAAATAGATATCGAAGTAGTTCTGATGATTCAATCTTCAATAGTATTATTATATTTCTACTTCAACTCACTTCAATTCGGAGCTCTTAGTTACTTCGACTGGATGAATCTTAACGATGGAATAATTAAGTCATAGTTTTTTGGTTGATTTGTATCATTAAGTATCATTAACTATTTTTTTTGGTACGAGGAATTTATCATGAATCCACTGATTTCTGCCGCTTCTGTTATTGCTGCTGGGTTGGCCGTCGGTCTTGCTTCTATTGGACCCGGGGTTGGTCAAGGGACTGCTGCGGGTCAAGCTGTAGAAGGCATTGCGAGACAGCCCGAGGCAGAGGGAAAAATACGAGGGACTTTATTGCTTAGTCTGGCTTTTATGGAAGCTTTAACAATTTATGGATTAGTTGTAGCATTAGCGCTTTTATTTGCGAATCCTTTTGTTTAATATTTTATCTTAATCCTATAAGAAAAAGAAAAATACGTATTTTTCTTATTGTTCTGTTCTGGGCTTGATGCTTCCTTTTTCAAATTAATATCAAGAATTAACTACTACAATTACTTTTATTCGTTGGGACAATAACCCAAGGGAAGGAATGATTTGAGGATGAGGAATTATTATACTGATTCACTTTCGTCCTTCCCCCTCGATTTATTCCTTTCCCTTCTTAGTTCAATAGAACCCTTTTTAAGGTGGAAGAGAAAATTCTTAAAAAAAAAATCGACAAATCAAATAGAGAATTAGTCTATTTTATCTATAAAAGGAGATCATATGAAAAATGTAACCGATTCTTTCCTTTTCGTGGGTCACTGGCCATACGCCGGGAGTTTCGGGTTTAATACCGATATTTTAGCAACAAATCCAATAAATCTAAGCGTAGTCCTTGGTGTATTGATTTTTTTTGGAAAGGGGGTGTGTGCGAGTTGTTTATTTCAAGAATAAACGGGATCCAACCCGCTGCACTTTTTTCGTTATAAGGGTGCATAATCCCGCGAATTACTTTATGAATAAATTAAGAAATCCTCTTTCAGAACCGTAGCATTTCGTGATTCATTGGTAAATCGACTTTGATTCTCTCTTAACCAATAAGATGGGACTAGGAATATGGTTAAAGCTAAATCGTTTGAAGTTCAGACGCAGCATGTACTCTTTCTACTACATATGTTAATAAAAAATGGTTTAAAAAGAAAAATGAAGGGTTGGAAGAAATTGTTTTCGATATACAACACTCATGTCGAGAAAATGATTTGAGTCCATTATTAATTATTAGAAAAATGCCTATTTCATCCGTTTTTATACAATGCTGAATTGATGACCTATGTAGAACGTAAGAAGAGTTCTTTGAATTTGAAGAAAAAAGAAACAATTTTGCT